ATTAAAAATGTATTTTCTAGCATTTGACCGCGTACCATTAAAGGCTTTAGCCGCACACTTGAACGATAACCCAGAAAGTCAAGGGAATGGTTGGATAATTGGTTTATTTTTATATAAATCCTTCCTGGTTGAGACCACAGGTAAAAATAAGATTTCCAGAAATTGAAAAAGTAATATTTCCATTTAGTCATCAAAAGAAACGTCCCTTTTGAAGCAAGAATTGATTTTCCTTGATACCTAACATAATGCATGAAAGAATCTTTGAACAACCATAAATTAGCTTGAAAAGCCCTGGCAAAGACTTCTGCAAGATGCTCTATTTTTCCATAGAAATATATTCGTTCAATAAGGGCTCCAGAAGATGTTGATCGTAAGTGAGAAGATTGGTTACGGAGAAAGAGGAAGCCAGATTCATATTCACATACATAAGAAGTATATAGGAAGAAGAATAGTCTGTGATTTCTTTTTGAAAAAGAAGAACTGGCTTTCTTTGAATTTGAAGTAATAATACTATCCCAATTATGACACTCATGGAGAAAGAATCTTAATAAATGCAAAGAGGAAGCATCTTTTATCCAATAGCGAAGAGCCTGAACCAAGATTTCCAGATGAGCTGGGTAAGGTATTAGTATATCTAATACATAATTTAAATGTGAAAAGTTGTCCTCTAAAAAAGAAAATATTGAATGAATTGATCGTAAATTATCGGATTTCACTACCCCTTTCCTTTCTAGGGAAGATCTTAATCGCAGAGACAATGGAATTTCCATAATGGTTGAAGAAACCTCTGACATTACTTGCGAATAAAAACTCTTGTTGTGCCCCAAAAATGGAGTCTGTTTAGAATCATTAACATAAAGAATAAAATGATTCTGTTGATACATTCGAATGATTAAACGTTTCACAATTAGTAAACTGGATTTATTGTCATAACCTGCATTTTCCAACAAAATCGATCCATTTAAACCATGATCATGAGCAAGTACATAAATATACTCCTGAAAGATAAGTGGATATAAGAAGTAGTGAGATCTATCTAGCCCTAAATAGCTTTGGAATTTATCCATTTAAAAATTTTTTTTATTAAGGGTAGAGGATTTTGGGGGTTATAAATGATACATAGTGCGATACAGTCAAAACAAGGTATTATAGTACAAACCGAATAGATACCTCGGATACAGATAAACTTCTCAACAGATTCTCTATCCTATCTTTTTCCTTTGTTTTCATTATAGGATAACAAGATGATTAGAAATCCTTTACTTTTTTCAACCCAATCGCTCTTTTGATTTTGGAAATTTTTTTATCAATATACTGTTTCTTATACACATACTTCTCCATTATGGAATGGAGGATGGTAATATTTAGGATTCATTAAAAAATCAAGAATACATTCCTGGGAGAAAGCCTTCCCGTATTGGGCACTAATATTTTTTTAACGTCTAATTAGATCGGGTAATCATTCAAATTAAGAACGGAAGCTCGTTGCTTTTTCTTTCCCTATAATCAAAATGAAATTAATTGAAGCCATGGGGCTCTATCCATTTATTAATTCGACCCAACTTAAAATTGACTTCTATTTGCCCCTTTGAATAATTTAAACGAAGGCTTTGTCTTGAGCCGGAAAGAATAAAATATTCTCAGAACTCTTAATTGATACGACATGCTATTTTTTCCATTCATTCCCTTTGAGGATCAGTCGTGGTCTTCCAAACTTTACCGATGGTATGGACGAATCCTTCGCTTCATCTAAATGTGTAAAAGATCCTAGCCGCACTTAAAAGCCGAGTACTCTACCGTTGAGTTAGCAACCCACATAGAAAAAGGATATGTAGATACAATCAGAATAAACAGAATAAAAAAATGATTAAATCAAACCATAAATCTACGTAATCTACGAAAAATTTCCCGAAAAAAGAAATAAATCAAAAGTAAAGAAATATAAAAAATGCTGGACTATCCCCTATTTCTAGGTTATCCGCTTTTTCAACCAAAAATCCGAGTAGCAAAGCTAATCCAACGAACCCATCATTTGAATCAACAGGTAAAAAATCAAACCTAAAACCTATGGGACAGAAATAAATAGAGCTGCTTATCACGATGAATTATATTTGTTCGATACAATATTGTCAATATAAAGGTTAATAAAAGAATACGATGGAAAAAGTACAAGAACTAAAATTGAAAAAAGTAAAAAAAAAAAAAGACTCGTGTTGGATTGGCACTGAATATGCATATATACTAAAATTTTTAGTTTAGGTGGAGAATAAATAAAGATAAAGTAAAAAAAGGATTTATGCAATCAATAGTGTATTGAATCCATATATAATAAGTCGAATAACGAACTTCGATTCCTTGTTTCTTACTTGGTATTAGAGTTCGAATGAAAACTGCAGGTAATGTCAGAATTTTCTATTTTGTAAGGATCCATCAAATAAGGTTTACTTAGAAAAAGATTCTATAAAAGCAATGATAAATAGATACGAAGATAGCAAGAAAATAAGTAGAGCAAGAAAAAAAAAATAAGGAAATAAAAAAACATAGTATAGAAAAGATATCCAAAATGATATAGAAATCACTATCCTATCCTTAGTTTTTATTTCCTTAATTTAATTGAATTTCATTTGATTAGAGCAAAGTTCCTTAAAAACCTCTGCCTTTTTTAAAATATCCTGAACAGTTCCTGTAGGCTGAGCGCCTTTTTCAAGGAAATAGAGAATAGCGGGAACGTTTAAATAAGTTTGATTCTTGATAGGATCATAAAAACCCACTTTCCGAAGATCTCTTCCTTCTCTTCGGGATCGAACATCAATTGCAACGATTCGATAGACGGCTCATCGGGATAGATGTAGATGAAAAAGAAATCCCCCCCCCCCCTAGAACCGTATAAGAAGCTTTCTCCTCGTACGGCTCGAGAAAAAATGATTAGAAGTTTTGTCTATGGATAAAATTAGAATAAATAGGAAAGGACTCCATAAAATAAATTAGTCTATAATTTAACGCAGAGTCATTTTTTTTTTAGCTTTCTTCCTGAAAAAAATCATTTGTACTCATAACTCAAGTTCAAGAATTTTAAAATCTCTTTAAAATATCTTAAAGATATTCATATTTTTATTTTTTGAGTGGTCTTTAACCCCCCCTTTTTCGTCTCGTTTAAAATAGATTTGGATTCTGTATTTGGATCCGTGAGACAATTGAAGTGGCGTTTCCTTGTTCTGGGATCCTTTATCTTGGTTTTAAATCATTGGGTTTAGACATTACTTCGGTGCTTCTTAATCCTTTCAAAATGGTAGCAACATACCCCTTTTTGTGATTTCTTTCTATCAAAGAATCATACCGATGGTTTATTCGTGCGCGATACACCGTGAATCGAAAAGTTTTAGCCGTTCCAACAAAAATTTTGGGATTTAAAATTTGTTTAAAATTTGCTCGAATCGGATCCTTTCGATTTCTATTTCTATATCGAAGATATACTTACGAAGTTGTTCCAATTTATTGATTGGCATTAACCCTAGATCGTTGCCCCTGAGAAATTAATCAATACTTTCTACTCGAGCTCCATCGCAAACTATTTACATTACAATTACAACCCAATAAAAAAAGAAGGGTTCTAGTAGAATAGAAAAACGACGTCGAGCCAAGAGCACCTTCATTCCTATATAAAATGGTGGATAAGAATCCACAACGGATCGTGTCCTTCAAGTCGCACGTTGCTTTCTACCACATCGTTTTAAACGAAGTTTAACCATAACATTCCTCTAATTTCGAACCAGTATGGAATTGATTCAATTATGAAATCATGAATAGTCATTGGTTCAGTCAGTACAGAGACATAGTTATTTCTCTTTTTTCTTAGCTACAGCTACATAGATAATCAATATTTTTATGAATAAATATTAGCAAGACCCCGGCTTTTTTGTATGAATGGAACATTTTGATATAAATCTCTATCTCAAAAAATGTCTAACAGAAATATCCAGAAATCTAAATAGAGAAATAACATAACTAACAGAAATCACACGAATAAAGAAATTCTAAAAAAATAAATTCTATTTGACTCTGCCTCTTCAAGTGACTCAATAAGATAGACTTACTAATTCCAACTTCCCAAAACTTCCCAAAGATTCAATCCATAAAGAATCATTACAAATCTTTATACTTGAAAAAGTTTCTTACTTCTATATCATTATTTGAGTCAAGTTTTACAGTAAAGACTCCATTTGATTATCATAATAAAGATCATTTTCTTTTTCTTTTCGAATGGAATTCTCAATGATGTAAAGCAAATAATCTAAATAGATCGAACAATGAAAATAAATAGAATTGTTAAATATTTAAAATTTGATTTTTTAAGTAAGTATGAAAACTCTTTTTCACAAAAATAGAAAGACTCTTTGTCACTGAAATAGGATAACAATACATACCGGATAACAATACATACCTATAGGCTAAGCACTTCCTCTTTTATATGTATTTTCATATTTGAACCTGCGGTTAAGTAATCTTTCTACATCTCATCTTATCTTTATCAAAAGGGTTTAGTTACTTTTGCATGTCATTTGAACTAGATTTAGTTCAGTTTGTGAAAAATTCAGATATGATTCCGAAAAGAATCATCCAAAATAAAAAAAGAAAGAGGAATACTCTTCTATCCAATATTAGACCGTGAAACAGAACCTTGTTGAACAAAAAAGAAGTATTCGGGTACAGGGAATATGCTCTGGGACGGAAGGATTCGAACCTCCGAATAGCGGGACCAAAACCCGTTGCCTTACCGCTTGGCTACGCCCCATTTCTATTTTTATTGGACACTAATACTAATAAAGAATAATATTGGTATTAAGTGTTCGTCAATTCCAGTCCAACTATCTATAGAAAATCTTTCTTCTTTATAGAATATAGAATTTATTATAGATTCGTTGCTAGGATTTTGACATGTGTATATCTAGAATTCAACTTAATTTATTGATCATTACATATAATTCAATTAAGATATTGTATGAAAGTATGATTTCTTCTAGTCTCCTTTGAGAATTGGAGGATTTTTGATTGAGTGGAAAAAGAAGGATTTTTTTGTCTACCTTACTTTCTTCATTTTTCCTTATATCAATAACTCAATCAAAATGCAATTATCTCGACGAAAAAAATTCTGTTATGCTTAATATCTTTAGTTTGATCTGTCTTAATTCTGCCCTTTATCCGAGTAGTCTTTTCTTCGCCAAATTGCCCGAAGCCTATGCTTTTTTGAATCCAATCGTAGATGTTATGCCAGTCATACCCCTGTTCTTTTTTCTTTTAGCCTTTGTTTGGCAAGCTGCTGTAAGTTTTCGATAAGATCTTTAATAGTATCTTATAGAATTCATGATTTATTCGAGAAAAATGATAACACGAGAAAAATGATAACATTTGATAAGATCAAATAAGTCTGACAGTATGAACCTTCAATTCAAACATTGAAATGATCGAATAGCCGTGATAAATCCGGCTCGCCCCATTTCCCGATTTTAATCCTTTTTCCTTTCCGGCGAAATACCTTATTAGCTTAGGGTCGCTTACAACATCTAATTGGGGGTATGAAAGTGATTTCTGGTAATCAAAGACTCTTTTTAAAAATTTCAACTTCACAACTTCATTTGAATTTCTGAACATTCTTTTCTATTTTAGAATTCATTTCTTGGTGTCAAAATAAGATATGTGATATAAAAATGGAGGATCTATTATCTTTTCTTTTCTCTCGTTTTTCTTTTTCAAAAAATGATCTTGGAGGTTGTGTAATGCTTACTCTCAAACTTTTCGTTTACACAGTAGTAATATTCTTTGTTTCTCTCTTCATCTTTGGATTCCTATCCAATGATCCAGGACGTAATCCTGGACGTGAAGAATAAATTGTTTTTCTTGCTTTATTTTACAATTTTCTTCATATTTTTATTTTCTTTTAGCTATTCCACACACTTAACTCACTTAACTAGAAAAAAATAGAAAGTCATCAACGGAAAGAGAGGGATTCGAACCCTCGGTACGAATAACTCGTACAACGGATTAGCAATCCGCCGCTTTCGTCCACTCAGCCATCTCTCCCAATTGACAAAGATAATTACTATGTTACATTACACATCAAGTAAGGATTAAATTAAGTATTTCTTTCACATTCTTTATCGTTATTATAGAATTAGCAATTCCATTTAGATGCTCGAAAGATCAAAATAGAAAGATAAAAAAAGAAGACCTTCTTGCTTTTATTTTATTCGAAGTGCCTTTTTGGCCTGGCCCGGTCAATACCCAGCCGGGCCTTTTTTTGTTACAAAAAATTCCCTTCATTTTTTTATTTATAGGCAACATACTCTAAATAGCCAATTTAGTATCCGTGTAACAATTTCCGTTCTGGGGTTTACATATACTTATCATTTTTGTTATAATGGAAATTGAGAAGGATTTTTGATTCAAAAGAATAAATCAAGTATGTATCAATTTGTATTTTCTTATGTCGTTTGGCAAACCAAATTTTAGATTCAAATCCAAGAATCATTGACGAATTCTCAGTCAACGAATATCCCGTTTGTCATAAATTTTGGTTTTTTTGAGTGAAAATATACATTTTATTTTTCAATAGAAAAGTGAGGGGAAGCTTTTTGACATTGGATACTATACAATCAATCGAAGGGACAATCAAAAGGGGAAAAGGGGTTTCTTTTCTAATTTTGATAAGTTTAGTTAGAAAAAGGATTCAAAAGGGGATGCAAGTACAATAAACTAAAATTGAGTAATCCAACAAAAAAGGTAAAAATTTATCCTATTGTGTATCGTTTTGGCGGCATGGCCGAGTGGTAAGGCGGGGGACTGCAAATCCTTTTTCCCCAGTTCAAATCCGGGTGCCGCCTCATCAGCAAACGAATCGGAATCTCTTATTCTGTTCTGCTGATATAACTCAACCTAATTTTACCCAGCCAGAACAGAATAAGGGGACTGTTAATACTTAAGATACTTGGTTGATTCTAAACATCCGTTCTGGGGATTTTGTAAAAGATTGGAAATCGGAAATCTTTGAATCCAAAATGAAAAGAAAGATTTTTTAAAAATGGTCGAAGCAAGACTTCCCGATTCCTTTCTACTACTAATGTAATGTCTACTTATTGGGTCTTGATTGGAGATAATTTAACTACTGGTTGGGGGAAGTTCTTTCTATTTCTATACTGTAATCTACATATATAGACTCGCGAGAATCTCTGAGTGTTCAGGCATTCAATCACTATTAGATTGAGATGGATAATTTATAGAAAAAAACGTGAAAAAATGATTCTTTTTTTTTTTTTAACCCCTCGTCAAAAGTATAATATACTATCTCCCAACTCCTTCAGAGAGACAATCGGGAAAGGGTACGTATTAGATCAAATAGGAAAAAGTTTGTAATAGATAGCAATTGATCTATTTTGACTTTGAAGGGCAAGAAAAAAAGGAATGTGCCCTCTTATTTTATTACTAGATGTTCCATTAGTAACATTCCTTTGTAGTTTTGATTTTTTATTTTACTTGTGTTTAGTCTTTCCCGATTATAAATCATATAGAAATTTTTGAAATGGATTTTTTTGATTGGTTCATCAATAGTGTTCGGCCAGAATCCCTTTTTGACTCTGGACCATTCATTCTACTATTATTAGTGAGCAATAATGGAATAATTCTATCATAGAGATAAGGGACATAATTCACATGGATATAGTAAGTCTCGCTTGGGCTGCTTTAATGGTAGTCTTTACATTTTCCCTTTCACTCGTAGTATGGGGAAGAAGTGGACTTTAGAAGCACTCCTAATTTAGTTGAGGAATGAAACGGTATCAATTGTTTTATAGATCATGCATTTTTTATTTGAATTGAAATCATTTTCAAATAAAAATATCTTTGTTTCCAAATTCCATTGGATTATAGTGGATAAACGTATTCTATAACAATAAAACAAAATAATTATTTCAGATTCATCGGAATAAATGAATAAATAGATGTATCAAAGAAATAGAATTGAAATAGAATTAGGTCCTACGTAAATTCCATATATGGATTAAGAACTACATATATTGAAGATAGAAGCTAATATAGTATACCAACTTTATTAGAAACAATTTTATACACTACTATAACACTAATAGAGAGTATGATAAGTAAGAAATCAATTTCTTACTTACCATACTCTCGGATCTCATAGAATACCGCCGATTATAGCCCGTTGATTTCATTTAAGGCGCAAAACAAAAATAGAATACTTTTCATTTGATTTCTTCAACTATTGATAAGAATTCAGAAGTCAAGTTTCATTTAAAGTAATTAATCATTTTGACTGGCTGTTTTTACGTAAATTATAAGTAGAAAAGCAGTAGGAATTAAAATGAACAGTGCAGTAGCAATAAATGCAAGAATATTTACTTCCATAATCTCATCGTTTTTTTTTCACAATAACTCGGGATTTAATCCCATAGAGATGATAAATCTTTCACCTGTCAATTCAATGAATGCATTACCTATCGATGATCTTGAATCGGATCAATATCATGAATAACAATATCTGAGCTATTAAATTAATTCGTCGTCGAGAATTGAATAGTATAACATACGAACATCTTTTATCCATACCGAATCCAAAAAGGGATTCCCGGACCAATAAAAAACCCCTTTACTTTAACTTTATTTATCCTTCTTTTCTTTATTTTCTATAACCTACCTTCCTTAGGTCTTCCTTATAGAACCATCAAACGAAATCTAACCACCCGCCCGAACTACAAAAACCCAACAAACAATACAACAATACAAGCGAAGTGGAATAAGAGAGGAATTAGATTCTAAATTTTAATGATCTAAATTTCTTTGGAAGACAAATAAGTATGAGAAAGATGAGTCGCGGGAGAAAAGATGGAATATTCTATCAACTTCACTATTTTAGTTATTTTTTAGTTTAGGTTTTGTTCTTTCTTCGACAGAATCCTGAAAAAAAGAAGGGAAACCCCTTCGGAATTCAATTATGCTCTCTGTCCCTTCTTTCACAGAAAATCGAGAGGCGAATTGATGTACTTATTGGGTCCGTCGGGACTGACGGGGCTCGAACCCGCAACGTCCGCCTTGACAGGGCGGTGCTCTTGCCTATTGAACTACAATCCCAGGGAAATAAGAAGAGATCTAGCAGAAATTTTGGATTCTTTTTTATTCTCTCGTATCAGGTATTTTTTAAGAACAAGAGGGTTCTACCATCTGATAGTAGATTGACAAATTGTTGGGCCGAGCTGGATTTGAACCAGCGTAGACATATTGTCAACGAATTTACAGTCCGTCCCCATTAACCACTCGGGCATCGACCCAACGCCTAATTCATTTTAGACGTTCCATAATCAACTTCCTTTCGTCTCCCAGGCAGATTTGACAAATACATATCACTTGATATAAAATACAAAGTCCCACTGAGTAGACTATTAGAAGGACTCGACAAAGATGGATCACTTGATAGAAAATCCCACTCCTTATAGTCTTGAGTATTGGTATACCCCTAGAGGGACTTGAACCCTCGTTTTCTCCGTGAAAGAGAGAGGTCGTAACCACTGGACCATAGGGGCCTTTGGCCACCTTACCTTAATATAACTCAGGCCGAGAGCCACCTTTTGGAGATGAATAGGAGATGAATAAAACCGAAAAACTCGTTAACTATTCTGGAGGTTAATGGTAATCAAATCGAACTTTACCATTAAATTACAACCTTGAAACTTGATTTCATTGGTCTTTCTCGTCTTTATATCTCTCATTCACAAAGGGTTCTGCGTTGGATCCAAGATCCTTTACTATCCAGTGGATTCAAGGTGCTTTACCAAAATAGTATTGGACCACTTAAATTATAGTGCGCCCTAAGTCATACTGTCAATTGACGACAGGACAGGAGGGCAATAAAAGAATAGAGAAGACGGAAATATAGATTAGGTATATCCGCGCGTGTTAAGTTAATAAATACAACATTCATATAGTTTTCTGG